ATCAGGTTATTTCACTCCGTCTCTGTCCGGTTATTTCGGTCAGTCGAGCTCTCTGACTGGAATTGGGGTTTATTGGTGTGTATTGGTATAAGTTTCCGTCGTAGTCTGTATCTTAAGGTCCCAGCTCTGGAACATCTCAAGATCTAGCCTCCCGGATCTGTCTTTGCTGGTTCTCCCCGCCTCCGCTACCAAGGTATTTGGATGGAAGATTTTATCCACTCACTCGACTGAAAGGCGTATGAAAGCTCCACCCGTTAATACGTATCTAATAAGCTTCATAGAGCTGATGCCCTACCCTGCTGGCTCGCAGCCATTCATTCTGTTGTTTCGCTACGTGTTTCTTCCATGAGAGTGTAGCTTTTAATGGCTTTGACCTTCAATCAATTCCCACTCTTCCAACCCCGTGCAACTATTTCAAACTATCTTTGCCTTCGATAGACCTTCTTGCTTGAAGCGGGTCGAATGCAGTTGATTGTTCTCTTATTAGCGGTGTATTAAGACGATTTATCAATCATTGAGTGATTGGTTGTGGGGGGTATAGTGCACGATCGAATCTTTTATCTTCCCCTCGTCTGACTTGCCACCCTCTCCTCTCTTCACATTCCTCCCTATCGCCTCATTTCGTTAAGTAGTAGATAATCTGATTTGTTCTGATGCTTCCAACCCTAGGGGTCGGAGCGGGCTCCTGTCGGTCACTCGGATACATTGAACAGAAGAGTACGGGAAAGAAGCTTGCGAAGGAGAGCTTGACGAACCAGTTAACGACCAGGAGCTTTCAACCTTCGACTCTCTGCCGGAGAACCACAAACAAGAAAAGAGCAAAGAATGGAGAACACATTAGCTAGGGAGCTAACATCTTAGATGGTTCTTTACTCGATTCAAGCATCCAAACCCACCCCCGCTTCACTCTGTTCCCACCGGTCGTTAATACGTAGATAACCTTCGGTTCCCTCTCTCGGTTGGATTGATTGACTTTATTCATCCATCGTGAACTTCTCCCGAACCGCTCCAAACACACATATATATGCTTCCTGTCCCTTCTTTTGGCTTCATGCCGGATGGATACAACAGATGCTCTACCGACCTACCCGAGTTGATAATTCCATCTCCATCGTTCTCTCGGCCCTAGCAAAGATCAGAGAATTCATTGGATCCGAGCTCTCCCAACGCTCCTGGCGCTTACTTGGGTGACTTCGTTCCGGTACTTTCTTTCTTTTAATTCATTTATAGACTAATGAATCTCCTTCCATGCGTCTACAACTTCCTAGAGAGCGGTTGACGGGTTTTTCTATATTATATGTCTCAGGCACTTCGAGGGATTGATACTTGGAGTTGGGAGCGCGAAGGCTAACTCGCTTTTTATCTCTGCCCTCTGGGCCGACAAGCTTCGGAAGGGGTGTCCACAAAGGTGAGAAATGGGAAAGGCATGATTGGATCTTGAAATCTTCGCAATCAAGCTTTCTGGTGACCCTTCTTCGCCTTCGGTTCGGTCGTTGGCAAGGAGAACGACAGGGAGCCCTATCTCTGTCTTATTCACCATCGTTCTCTCCTTTTCCCCGCTCTGCTGAGCCCTCCTGGCATCCTATCCTTCAATGCTTCGGATGCGATCAGTTCTTGTAAATCTGTGCTTTGTATCCTTCCATCTCTCTCCTATGGGGTCCAATCCAATGGAGTTAGCTGTCTGTCTGATAAAGCTTAGTCTTGATCTCCCCCCCATCCAGGCTTTCCTTCTTTCTTTTATGAGTGAGTTTCCTCAAATTTTTATGAGTTTATCCTACCGGCTTGAGGGCGTTGGTTTGTCCTCCTCCGGCACATCTACGCCGCTTGCTTTGGAATCGAGTGATGGAGTTGTTAATGGGCCGGGTCGGGAGTTCAAGATCGATAGCTTTTTCTTCGGAGATGTAATAGAATGATTCACTCGGCGCTCGGAAGTTGCAGTTGAATTGGATGAAATCTCGACAGGTCCGCTCATAAGGAGTTCCATCCGGGCTCAACGCTTTGCTGTTGGAGGTGAAATGGCATTGATTGGGGCTAAGGCTTCGATTTACCGCTTTGATCCGCTGAGACGGAACCAAACCAGCTGTTGAAGTTAGCTCGGCTGTTGCAGTTGATTGGCTTTTGGAGTGAAGGGGCGATCGGCCGAGACATTGACGACTCGGTAATATTACTATAATATAATAGAAGGTGCTTCGCTCTATTGAACGCGATTGCTTGCATTTATTTCTGTTCTTTCCCTTCGGACCCTTCAGTTCCTAACTAAGACACAACAACCATTTTTTCTTCGTTTTACCTTTGTCCCATCTTTCTTTCTGTCAGTGTTTCCTTCTTTCCTTTATTTCTTGTCTTTTTCGCCATAGAACGCCGTACCCCCCAAAAAAGGGGGGGGCATTCATTCACATGACTCTCTTTCCTATCTTTTATTCGTTCTTTTTAGTTCTGATCTTTCTACACTTCTGAAATAACCGGCAAGCATATGTTCCGATTCGAGCCGTAGAATCGCTTTTGAACCATCTAAGGCGGGCTGGGACTCAGAGTCCAGATTTCTGGAAAGAGGGATCGAGTTGAAAGCTCCTATCGAGGGTGGGAAGAAAGAGCGTTAGGTGGTCGTATACTTTCTTTCGTGCCCGCAAGGGGAAAGACGAGAGACAGGGTTAAGGCTGGGAGTGGAATCTACACTGACTAGGTTGAGTGATTGACCCCACTTGACCTTCCCACTTAGATGATCCTGGCCGGTCATTAATAGGAGCCGTTCACTACTTGGCTAGGTCATTGATCGCGGGTTCTTTTCTTCCTGTGTCTGGCCGGGTCGAGATGTTCAGTTAGGTTTTTAATACGTTAGTTAATAGGGGCCGTGGGACACGGAAGAGAACTGCGGGTAGTGGTAGCAGCGATCGATCCCGATCCGGTTATTCCATTCCGGGACCAAGAGAAGGCCTGTTCTCCGTGGGAATATCAAGTCATTTCTCCCTATCTCCCCCCGGAGTCTATCTAAGTGGGAAACATTGGTATCGATTCTCTGACTAGATCAGAACCATAGGAAACAGCATATCTCTGGCCCGAACTGCCCCATTCGCCGTATACCTACGGAGATCTTAAATCCCTGATCACCAGCTTTTTATCTTTTACCATTTTCTTGAGCTAATCACCACCTTTTACGCTTGAATTTACCAGTATATCCAGGCGGAGTGGGAATAACCGCCTAATGTCCTTATCCTTATTCAATAGATAGCTTAAGGATTATTAGGATTATGAGCCTTCCTATTCGACTAATGGGGAGGGCGGGAATAGAAAGAAAATAACGAGGTGCATTTTATGATTATTAGCCTCCGTCTTAAAAGAACAGGTTCAAAAAATGACGTAAAAATTCATTCGCTTTTTCGTTACTTTTAGATTGAAAGAGTTTTTTCAATCAATCAATGAGATTTCCGAGTATGGGAAAAACAATAAATCTAAACCACCCAGGGCCAAAAGGGGGCGTCTAGTCGAATCATTAAGGAAGGGATTCGCCATAAAGGAAGGGTGTTATGAGTGGGTGCAAGGCGCTTTTAAGTCCTCTATATAGTTGGCTTGAGGTCAGGTTCCTGTTCCAGTGAAAGTGAAAGTTTCAGTTGAGAGACTCAGAGGACGTTCTGCTCTCCCCTCTCCTCTAGTACCGGGCCGGAAAGGATATTCATTTCAAAGGGCCACTCGACTATAGCTTTGATCTTTTCTTCATCAGTCAATAAGGCACTGATGTATATGGGGCGAGGGTCCTCCTCAGTGCCCAGGTTGATTTCTCTTTTGATCTTAGTTACCGCCCAAAGGGTCCTCTACTGGACCGGTCCCCGGGGATGAAGTCAACTTGCTACTGATTGAGCATGAAGACAGTCTGCTTTGAACATGAATGAGACGTGCTATTAGAGAAGGGAGAAATTGTTGTTTGTTCAAGCTACCACTGATGTGAACATGTGAATGAACATATGAACATGTTACACGCGTATATGCTTAACACGTGTAACGCGTATCGCACATTAGCTTATAAGAATTAGCTCTAGCCCTCTCTTTCCTCGGAACTGAAATAACCGACCTAGTCCCTTAGCTACTTCGCTCAGGTAGCTTGCTCATGAAACTCCCGTTGCCACATCGAAACCCCGTCTTTTTGGCATAAAGAGATTTTCCGTTCATAAGAAGGAGATCAGAACGATCGGAGTTTAGAAAACCCGTCTTTTTGGCCTCAATTGCTTTTCCACTCATAAGAGCTCGTTCAAAAGTGGAAGCGTTTAGGAAACCCCGTATTTTTCGCTTAAAAAAGAGTGATTTAAGCAATCCACATAGGCAGGGGAGGATACAGACAGAACCTACTCTTTCGATCGATGACCTCCCAGGGGAATAACAAAACCAGACTTTAAACGGGATCCAGCAGAAAGGCGCCCTAGGATCAGCTCGACATAGAGGAGACAAGCTACCTGGGGCGGGACTATCTTCGTATTGGGGAGGAGGTCCGTACGAGAACCTCGTAGCCTACCCTTTATTAAGAGATCCCCGGGCTTGGGGGCACCTTTTCGCAACGTCGAAGTCAACAGAAGGCGCATCCATATCTATGTATATACTTTCAAACCCAACCACGACTTTCACTCAGGAATTCGCTACTCGGACACCAGCTTGTACCCCCCTGAAACCCTGTTTAAACCTCCCAGAAGCCCCTGATTCCTGTCTAAAACACGAGAGAACCTTGCCTTGTGGGTAAACCTTCGGCCAGGCCTCACTCTAGTTAGGCCTCTTCTAGGGGATCGTATCTAGTAGAGTAATCAGACGATTCTTGATGACTATTATATTATTAATTCCACGTGCAAAACCGTGTACTCTCCCGGTGCTTTCCTTTCGGGTTGGACCAAGATATTCTTCCCCACGGGATTTCATTTGTTCCAGTCAATAAGGGGCATACCTTCAGTGTGCTTCTAGTTCTAGAAGGAATTCTTAACCCCTCGATTGAAGACGAGAGGCAGTCCTGTTCTAAGGTCGGCCCGCTCTTATCCTAGTAGCCGCATCATCTCTTCCCTATTCTAGCTTGTAAGCAGGGTCTTTTCTCTCTTTCTTTATCCAGCTATCAGCAGTTCAGACGCAGCTGACGTGAGCTTCTATCAACTTCACAGTTTTATCTTTAGTGCTATACTCGCTTTCCTTCTATTAATTAGTAAATGGGCGAGGAATGACATTCCTCATTCCTATCATAGTCATAGCAGTGAGCCAGGCAAACAACTCTTCACTCTGACGGTTCCCCTCTTCCTGTTGTCAGTTGGGAGTAAGAAAAAGCAGGAAAAACAGTCCATTTTGAGGTATCATAATCAAGGTGAAACAGAAAATGCTATTTATGAAGGGAAATTCGCATTGACAAAGCAACTTTATCTCCCCAATGCGAAGTTTGGGAGTGATGTTGAGTAGCAGTCATCTTTGACCTGGACGGCTACCCAGATTCTTAAGCTATAAGTCCCCCCTCGCTTCTCGTACCCGAACGTCAGACACGATCGAAGGAATGATCATAGCAACCTATCCGCCTACTCGATCTGTCTCATCAAGTTTGAGGCGGGGACGGAGACCTACCCTGCAACATCGAAATGAGCTTTACGGGCCCCCCCTACTAACGAGAACTATCGACTTCACTAGCAGTCGGATAGGAAGCTGTGATCAACCAACTGCTCGCTAAATCCAGGCAAATGGGAAGTGAACGGAACTCACTAGAATGCAAGATAAGTTGCTCGTAGGCGGGCACCCCGTATGTGCCCGGTCTACAACTCTTGGGGAGGGACCTCCGCCTCAACCGAGCTACAGCTAGAGCATGCGAGCTTGTTCCATTCTACACCCATTCGGGATTGGAGCCACTGAACATCAACCCCATCCTGCCAAAGAAAAGAAAGTCAATCTTGTCACCAGTTTAGAGCTTTCTGAGGAGAGATGGCGCTAACAAAGTAGTTCATTCGATGTTAGATCGTGACTTATGATTTTTCGATCTCAACTGCTGGTGTGAGACAAAAATAAAAAGGAGCCTTCTTTTGATTCAACCGATTGCGAATCAACAACTGTGACACTAGACAAGCAAGGCAATCAACCGGATCGGGGAAGAGAACTCACTTTGTCGAGTTCGGTCTGGTTCGAGTTCTGTCTGTCCGAAGGTTGCAGCATTTTTGGGGGTCTGATTCAAGCTCAGAGGAAGGCGAAGGGGAGGAGAAAGCCATTGTCTTTTGCTTTTGCGTCCGTGCTCGCGCATTCATTTACTAGAAAGTGAGCCTCTTTAGCTTGAGCACGATCTGCTGCGGATGAATGGAGGGTTCTTGCTGTGCCCGCTTTAGGCCCTTTTATTGAAGTCTTTTATGATGGCATTAGATGCTTCAAACGAAGGATTTGGATAGAGGAAACTTGTCATAGAATTGATGTTTCGATTGAGGCTATAAAGATTGAATCAGTGAAGGGGTAGCCTGGTCAACCAGGCAAGACGGAAGAACTTCCTATATGACAGGATCGGCAAGCCAAGAAAAGCGAGAAGGAGCTCAGTTCGTGGGGTAACCTCTCAATCTCGTAGTGAGCGGGGTTAACTCAATGAGAGTAGACGGTTTTCCACGTGGAATGAATAATATAATCATAGGAAAGAATCGTATGATGAAGAGTGCTAGTTTTTTACAAAGATTTTGGTGCACAAGATATTCTCTAACTAAAGAGTATGTTTGGGAACTAGCCCAGCGACCCTGGATAGCGATCCCTAGAGAGAGAGGAAGGAAACTGCGCATGAAAGGGCAGAGAGAGCGGGGGTACTTCAGGCTGCTGGTCACGCTCCAGAGCTTCCTAATAGGCGCATAGGAAAGAACTAAATGCCCAGCTACTCAATCCCAACTAGCAGTTCATATTACAGAGGTAAGCCCTTATCCCAGTCCTTTGGAATGGAGGGACGGGCAAGCAAGATGCCTTTAAGAGTTAAGAGTGTACGGAGGTAGGAAAAGCGGTCTCTTAGACAAATAGTTGTGTAACGAAATAAGACGCTACTCGGATAGCTTCAGCTAGGCGGATACGAAGGAAAGATAAGATAAAACTGCAGAGATCTCGCTTGACCTTCGCGCTGCTGGTGACGCAGCCTTGGAGTATGTTCACTCAATCCCGCTAGAGTAGGTACATTAATGAGGTACCTCTCGTCCTAGCTACCTCGCTCCAGGGATCCTAGGATAGGGCAGGGCAGGCAAACTAACAAACATAGAGGGCCCTTGATGCCTTCACAAATGGAGGATGACGAAAGGGGCTCTAAGCCCGGAGTAGCACCCTGTCGATCGATGACCTCAATACGGGAAGCCCGAACCCCCACCTTTAACTACTAGCTACCTACGTCGGTAGTCCTACGTGGTGCTGGGTTACAGATTAAAGAATTCGCTACAAGCACACTCGGATCCCCTCCTCTCTCTGCGCTCTGTCACTCACTCGCTTGTTCACTTACGCCAAGCAGGCTCTTCTTCTTCTTTGGTAGTTTGTTCCTAGATCGCTTTTCCTTGCTTAGATCTAACCTCTTTTATGACTATTAAAGGATATGTGAGATGCCTTAACCTCTATCTTTTTCTACACGGAACTGGCAATAGAATCTCAATGGAGGCTATCCCGAGATGCTCCTATTATCAGATATCTACTAGCGACCCTATTTCACACTCTCTTCTCCAACCAAAGCCGCCATCCAGATTCAGAAGCGGAAGCAGAAAGAGTTTACTGAAGAGGCTTTCATCTACGGCCTCCCTAACTAGAAAGAAAGAAAGAGGGGATCAAAAAAGCTTTAAACGAGTAACGCCTTGAATAACAACGGCTAAAGTGAAAAGCCTACCGCCCTTACCTGTTCTCTACCCGGACCTAATCCAAGCACTGAATCGATCAAGTTGGTTTCCGAGCGGGTTCCGCTTTCATAACTAATAAGGCGTAAAAGAAAGGTCTTTTCTTGAAAGGTATATTCAAAGAAACTTAGCTTACCAAGAGTTCCGGAACTAGAGAGATAAGAGATAGGATTTGTTCTCCATACGAGGGAAAGTACTTTTCGTCTATCTGATCTCCTCTCCCTCCGGGAGAGTACAATATCATTCCCGAGGGTTAGGATCAAGGGCCGGGAGACAATATCATTCCCTCTCCCTGAGTCTCGGAGTCTCGGTTTTAGCGATATTCGTTCCTTCTCTCAGGCTCAAGCTCTGTCTGGTCTTCCTTCCCCATTCCCCACAGGCTTCCGGGAGTGCCGGCTCTGTACTCTGTTCGGACCATAAGACTTGCAACACTGACTTACCGAAAAGACTGACTGCTTTCCGACTTTTCGTTCTGCCTCTACTAGTAAAGGGGCCTTAGCCTTTGAAGTCAGTACATCCACCATTACTTTGGAATCCGTTTCTAGAACAATAGGACATGTACTGATTTCTGATATTGATTTGAACAGTAAGATGCCATCATATAGCGCTCGGAATTCAGCAACGACACTTGAACATATACCATAGCAATGAGAGCTGGCTGCAATTAAATGACCAAGATGATTTCGTATCAACCACCTCCAGAGGTACCTGGGTTGCCTTTAGATGCACCATCTGTATTGATTTTGAATTCTCCAATCTCAGGCCGATTCCATTTGACGACTCTCAAAGGAGATCTCTGAGGTTCTGTTGTGTTTATGTTCAGAGCTTCAAGAACTATCTGATCAGCAAAAAAGAACAATAGCGAGAGACTTTGCAGCACTTGGAGACATCCACAAACTGTTCTATCACCCTGTTCAGTAGGTAAGACTGAGAGTGGGATTTCCCTTCTTTTTTTTTGGATGAATAATATTCAATTAATAAAAAAAAAAAAAATACAAAGGCAGGGGCTGCTCAACACAACCCCAAGACCCTAACCCAACAACACAACAGCACAACCACACACCTAACACAACCGAACAAACGCCCTACAACCCGCAAGGAATTAAGTCCTAAGTACATCCTCCGAAATACCCCAAGACCCGACAAGCCACCTATTAGAATGGGAAGGCTGGAAGCCAGACAAAGGATTAATTATCGTTCTGACCCAAAAAAGAATGTCTGAGCAAACATTAACAACATTTCTGGATCTTCCCCTGAAAATCCTATGATTCCTCTCTTGCCAAATCGCATACACCGCAGCTGCGAACATCAACTTGATAATAAGGCTCAATAAAGCTTTACCTTTTGATCTACGAATCATACACTGAACAGTTTCATCCCAATTCCTGGAGGCCGGGGCCCAGCCCGCGCAAAACCCGGGTTTTGCGCTAGCGCAGTCTCCAAATTCTCTAGCGGCACCGGGCGAAGACCACCAATTCTCGGAGTTTCTCAATCAATTATCCCCTTTGAGGGATCATTTTTCATCCTTTTCTCCGATTACTGGGAAGGATGACGCTCCAATCCTGTCTCCGGAGGCTGTGCCGCCCGCCCAAGACCTCAACCCATCGCCCGATAATAGAATGAATGAAAGAGACCCTTCTATTATCGAGTATTTTCTGTCCCATAATAAAATAATAAATCTATTAAAGAAGTGTAAGGACCTTAAAGAGGAATTACTGTCGATCCCCTCAATTATAAAAGCATTTTAGAGGGTGGAGATGGAATTTCCGGAAACCAAATCGCTTTTTACGCACGAAGAGGTCATAGACCTAATTTTGTGCGATTTATGGGATGAAAAGACGCAAAAGGCCCTCATGCCGGATGCTACCCCAGAAGATCTCTCTTTATATAAAAAAAGATTAGAGAGAGTTGTCAGGGGAACGCATTATTACTACTCTAAGTCTTTTGACGCAGAATCATCTTATTAGCAGCATAAGATGATTCTGAAAAAACACGATATCGACGGGCCTTATTCGTTCCTTTTATTTTCGTATTAATAAGGATAAGGCCCTGTAGATATAGCAGTGATATTTCGAAAAGGGTAGTCTCTTTCAAAGATAGAAAGAAGGTTGAGAGAAGACGAGGCCCTCATCGAAATGCACTTGTTTATTCGCATAACAAAATTTTGATTATTCAATATAAAACTGTCCCATGCTTTCCGTTGGTCAACAACCAACCACAGCTCTCTATAATTCTGAACTAAAAGTATCAGAACGAACGCTAGCTATATGCTTAACACATAGATATCGAACGTTTTTTGGGGGTATTGGATAAAGTGGGTTCAATTCCCACAACTCCTATGTGGCGAAATGGATTGATTTGAAAGAAGAGGGCAGGATGAACTCAAATTTACGCATTTGGAAACGATGGTCCATTTCATTTCTTTGTCTGTTGATGCTCCTTGTTCTACTATATTTATTTTCTATATATCTTAACTCAACGTTGTTGTATTTGTTCCTAAAAAAAGGCTCTTTTGTAATTGGGGGCCGAGCCCTCTCATTTTTGCTACATATGTGTTTGGGCGGCTCAGGGGGTCTCTTTGCGGCGGCTATTCTTTTTGCCGTTCGAGCTCTCCTAGCTACCGAAGCCGCGCCCCCTTTCGGGAATGCAGTTTCGCCCGGAAGGGAGCCTGAACTGGATTTGCGCCTAGGTCAGCCTGGAGTGCAGGTTGAGGACCCAGAAGGCCTCTCTCCCGCGGAAAGGCAGCTAAGAGAACGACTGAATAGAGATGGACGTGATAATATTTCTCTTGATGACGTCCAGGCCATGGCTGGTATGAAAGAGGATATAGTGACACGGATATCCCAATTAGATCCTAATCCCTTCTGGACAGAGCAAAGAGCTCGCATCATTTCTAGTTACATAGTAACTCCGAAAGGGGAAGAATATTCCCTTGCTACCTTAGAAAAAATTTGGAGGGAATTAGGGGACGCAAATACCCAAGATCATTATTTTGTAAAACGCATGCAAAAACTTAGGAAAGATTATGAATTGCTCGGTAGCTTTTACTGAGGAGGTCTACCATGATACGCTTGAAACTTCCGTTGATTTTATAAATTTGTGGGTATAGGGGGGGGTTAGGCGTTAGGCGGCAGGATTAGTTCAAATAATTTATGATAGGGGCCTTTGTTGATCTATACGATCGACCCCGGACGTACCCATTCGCCGCGTGGGGAACCGGGTCACCAAAGTCACGATCAGAATAATAAAGGTCGTTCGCTGGCTAACTCCCAGAGGTGCTGGTTCAAATCCAGTTCGTGACATGGTCATCTCGATGAGAATAAGAGCAGCCGGTATTGGACGAAGGGGAAGCAGCCCCAACCACTTACAACATAGGGGGCTCGGAAGAGAGAGCTGTGGATGAGCCGGACGTATCGGTGGATACCGCCCGTAATACCTTATATTAGTGCGGCGGGAAAAAAACTGTATGCATGAGAAGCCGTCCATTCCCGATAATCTACCTATCCGACCTTGCCTTCAGCCTAGCTGCCTTGTCTTAGCTAGTCCGGCAACTGCTGGCCGTCGACGAGGAGGAGTCAACTAGCGATGCCAGCTTCTGAAAGATTATGATTTTAATCAATATTTCCTTCCAAGGCCAGTTCTTCAAGTTTTGGAGTTCCATTGCATTAATGAATACGGCTGGAAAGACCTACACCTACTACCCTTTATCAAACCTTCCCATTTCCCTTTTATGCCGATGTCGTAAACCGATGCCTCGGATTGCCCTATCTAGTAAGGGCTTTCCTCCCGCTACAGAAAATAGATCTCTGCCCGACCGCCAGAAATGATTTGATCTCCGTATGCCCGCGAGGGGGGGAAGAATTTCATATGAACATTGCTTCTACTTCGCGAACTTTAGCCAATGGAGACGGATTCACTCAGTTGCTGATCGGAATCGAATGAATATACACGACGCCTCGCTCTCCCGGACGTCCGATTGGTCGGGGGAGGGAAGTTAGCCTCGTCCGGCCCTGCTTCTACTTACGATCAAAAGCCTTGCCACGAGTGAGAAGCCAGTGGCGAATCTAGGTACAGATGGAGATCCGCGGAGCCATTTATGGAAGAAAGTCCAGGTACATGTGCAGATGGAAATCTATATGAGCTGACAGCACTCCAAATTGTATTTCCTGCATCTTCTCCAGATCGATAGCCGGCATCGGAGGAAGGGGTGGGAGAGGTAGCGGTTTGATGCATCGAACTAGTGGGCTCAGCATCTGATAAAGCACCGGCAGCGGTATAGGTAGGGAGCTATTGCAGGGTCAACACCGCCTCATAGTTCATTACCTTTCCAATAAGTCTTGGGCTAAAGCCTTGCGGATCCCCTCCGAAGCAAGCGTGCTGCTCGTGGTCTATTCACCCCTTCCCTCGGAGTCGCTAGCCCCCCCTAACTCCTTACATTTCGTAGTTAGCTGTCCCATTGGCGAAGCGATCGATCCCTTCATAGGATATTCGTGCTACTCCGAACACTTCCCAAGCAGAGTGAAGAGTTATGCATAAGATGATTTCGAAATTTGCACTGATGACACGCGCGTGGGAACAACGAGTTAGAGGAATATCCTGTGTTGGCCATGGCAGCAACGTGAATAGGAGGAATTGAAGAAACCAATAGAGGCACCTGCGCAATAGGGATAATCATGATATCTGGTGGAACGGAAGGCCACGATAGCCATCATACATGCTAGAGGGCGTCTCGGAAACCGAGGAAATATCCAATTCCGATCCAGGCTCCTTTATCAGGCGATTCAGGTCTTATTTCGAATCAGCACATAAGAAGTGCTTAGAGAACGACTCTTTATAGTATCTCATTTCTGGTAGCAGTACTTATTTCGATAGCAGCGCACCTGACCCATCAAATATAGGTTGTCCTGATCCATATGATGTATAGCACCCTCCCTATAATGTAGTCCGTACACCCGAGAATTAATAAGCCCAGTGGATAATCTATAAGCATTTGATTCAACCCTTCCTTTCGCCACGGGTTTTAGGGATGCTGAAAGGATGGCCGAGCGTACGATGGATGGAATTGCGTATTGGTTGTCTCTCTGGATAGAATATAGTCCAGGGGTGGAAGAGAAGAGCGTATCTGATCGGGAGTAAGGATGACTTATCATTGTATCCCTTTATCAGGTGGGATGGAATGAAAGTAGTCCCCTCCACGACCTTGCTTTTCGTTTGATGCTAGCCTCACCTCGAACTCGACTCTCTAACTCGAGATCACCTGTGCAGCTTCAATCAAGAATCGGAGATGAGATTGATGCGCTCGCCCTCTTTGCAAACCTGACTTTCCTAATTTCATAAACGAACTCAACTGTCTCGAGTGAAGGAACTAATGCCAGCTTCTTGTACTCTTCGTGATAGTTAGCCCGCCCCTCTGAGTTCGAGGTGAGGAGCGAGCTCTAGTTCCTTGTCTTACTCACTCGATAGTCGTAGCTGCTATCCCAATAGTTGTAGCTTGCTTCTCTTATGTTGAGAGCAAGGTCTTCCTCATCTTACTAAGGGTAAGTAATACATTGTCTTTAATCCACTTAATAGTCATCTATTTGCGCTTGTCTTTCCTTCCTTCCTTCTTCTAGTCTCTGAGCAACTCAAGAACGTCTATTAAAGCATAGCTCTTCACACTATTATTCGCTTTCATGCGCTTCTTGATTGAGCAATGCATCTTTTTTTTTTAAGTACGCAGAAGATTTCATTAAGAATCAGAAATAGAAGAAAGTAAAAAATAAGCCCCTCCCATATGTTAAGGAGTCAATTCCCCACCCATCTAATTTGAAAGAATTTTGAACAAGACGGGGAAGGCCTTACTTTACTAGAGAAAGGGTAAGGAAAAGAAAAAAGAGCTTTGAGAAGAGTCACAAGCTTGGTTCGCTAGAGCATCTGCTACTTTGTTGCATTCCCTGTAAACATGGGAGGCGTTCCATTGCATCTCGTTGAAGGTTTTCTGGAGATCCCACCACCAGTACCATATGGACCAAGGAGGAGTTCTTTTGGATGACTTCAACAACCAACTTAGAATCACTTTCTATTATCACTGATGTAAGATTAGAGGATCTGCAAAGCCGTAATCCGTCCAAAAGAGCCCTGAATTCAGCAACAGTATTTGTGGAATGATTGTAATAATTTGAGAATGCCGCTATCAATCTCCCATTGCAATCTCTGATAACACCACCCCCCCTCTTCTTTAAAGGCGCTTATCCCCGGATTTCCTCTACTCGCTCCATCTACGTTCAACTTAAAATGACCCGGCCCCGGCTTAAACCATCTAACCGCTTTGCAAGCTTGCGGCTTCGATTTAGTCACACTAATGCGAGCACCTTCTAAGATCCATTTTTCAAGAAAGGATGCTTCAATCTTCGGCTTAAGCTTAATAAGGCTAGAGATTTCTCTGAGCCAAGAATAAACCTTCTCGATAATCTTATCGCTTCCGAATGCCACCCCATCGAATTTCCTGCGGTTTCTTTCCTTCCATATTTCCTAGACAATGAATAACGGAGTCATTCCTTTCAGAATAGAAACCTGTGATTGGGTTCTTGATTGTTGAAACCAGTAAAATAATCTAGCTTGAACGGACTGATTGCTAACGATCTGAGTATTTAAGCATCTGCTTAATTCTAACCATACCGAAGCCGCAATGGAACCGTTAACCAAAAGATGGTTTAGGTCTTCAACATGCCCTGCATTACAACACATACATTTGGAAGCTAGAATGATACCAGCTTTTTGCACCATTGTATCGACTGGAACCCCATCATAGATAACTTTCCAACTGAAGAAATTGATCTTTAGAGGCACCAATGCATTCCATACAAATTGAGTCTATTCTTTCGCACTTGCTCGAAGTCTACAACTTTGCCAAGCCGATTTGGTGGAAAATGCGCCATTATTCTCCGCTTTCCAAACCAGCCGATCTTCATTAGGAGTAATCCGAACCCCGCTATGAGTCGTCTTTTATATTTGTAGGGAGAGCATTCGAAACAAAATATAGGGACCAAATTCCATCACCATCCAGTAGATCACTTATTTTCGGGTTATCAACCGGTGGATCTGAAGCGATTTCGAATAAAGGGGTGGAGCCGAACCAAACATCATACCATAAACTCGTATTTGTGCCGTTTCCAATCAGACTCTTAGATCCCAGTATGACGTCTCTGATGACATTGCAAATAGCTCTCCAAATTTTCGAACAACCTTGTTTGGGGCCATGGATGTGACCCATGAAACTATTTGTTTAAAAGGAACTTTGCCCACATTGATTTACCCTGCTACAGTTTCCAGCCGAGCTTCATTATGAAAGCTTTATTTACATCTTTCCATTTTCTAATACCAAGCCCCCCTCCTTTTTCGGTAAGCAGATCGTACTCCAGGCGATCCAGTGGTGCTTCGATTTATCTTCCGAACCGCTCCATAAAAAGTTTGCAAAAATGCGTTCTATCTGCTCTAGAATGTAGGCTGGAGCTATGGTGACAGACAGAACATGAATTGGGATGCTGGATAGAACATGCTTGATGAGGATAATACGGCCACCAGCTGCCAATGCCTATAATGCTTCGACTTCCATCCGGCTACTCTTCGAGATATCTTCTCAATTATAGGCATGAATGACTCCCTTTTTAAACGCCCAGAGTAACATGGAGCTCCTAAATATGTAGATGCGAAAAAGTTTCTTGGAACACCCGTACACTCTTGTATCATATTTATTCTGTTAGTCGGAAGCTTCTCGGATGAAAAGAAGCAGCTCTTTCCTGCGTTTACCTTTTGGCCGGTTTTCATACTTTGAAAGAAATCTGAAGAGGTTTCGAATTGAGCTTTTCCTCCCATTCTAACAAATTTGAGAAGGTCGTCCACAAACAGCAAATGGGATATTGGCAAACAATGCCTAGAGTAAGCATAGCTCCCCCTCGTATATATATCTCCATCACCGAAAATCCTTTTGAGGCCCCTACTAAGAACCTCCTCAGCAATGATAAACAGGCTCGGGGAAAGAGGATCCCCTTGCCTATTGTATGGGCCTCTGGTGCCCAAGAAAGAACCATGAGGGACTCCGTGAATTAGAACCGAAAAATATTCATTGTGCAGACAACCTTTTATAAGCTTTATCCATTCACTGGAGAACACACATTTTTCCAACACATCGGTTAGGAAAGACCATTCTCACCCTATTACGTAAGGCATAAGCCTTTGGGTTGGTTTGGCCATTTTCATAACAATATTACCTCCAAATGATTGGAGGTTGATGTTATGAATGAATTATTGAGCAAGGACAATATTGTCAGTTATGTTTCTGCCTCTAACAAAGGCTCCTTCTCCTTGCTCCTCGGAAATCATTTTAGGAAGCAACAAACTAAGCCTTCTTGAGATGGTTTTAGACAGAATCTTATAGAGATAATTGCAAAGGCTTATGGGTCTGAATTGCCCAAAGTTAGAAGGATTTTCCACTTTTGGAATGAAAGCAATGAAAGAGGAATTTACGGCTTTCGGAATCGTACCTTCTCTAAAAACTTGAAATGTTAGGGGAACCGCACGCATCAAATCCTCTTTTATGATTTCCCAACAAGATGTGTAGAAGATTCCGGAGAAGCCATCCGGCTTTAAAGGAAAGGGAGGGCACTATCAGCAGGCATGCTACGAACAACTTCAAGAACTTCTTCTTCAGTGGGAAGCCTCATTAGCAATTCATTATCCTCTACTGAGATTCACCGTGGCATGCAGCTTAGCAAATCTTCATCTCTTGATGTTGGACCAGAAAAAAGTGCCTTACTAAAATAGGAGCCCCAACCACTTACACTTACACTTACAACATAGGGGGGGGCGACTTTATAGCACTTTTTGGCCGTATCGCGCAGGGGCGCTCACGTTTTTTGGCTCCCTTCATTCCATTCGCCTTAAGTGGCCAAGGGAGTCCGAAGGTGCCATTAGTGCTATCGTTTCGAAAAGGTAAGGAAGGTCTGTCTTCCCAGCTTTTAGTCCTGGCCGACGAAAGCAGCTTACGGACACTAGAGCCGTTCCGCCCCCTATTACGTATGCCCCTCTTGGGAGGGCACCTTCGCTCCACTAGCCTTGATTGGCGGATGGAAGTACCCATGTGCGTCTGGTGGTATCGTATATAAGATCCCGGCTGCATTTAGGAGTGATCTTTCCCTCTTCTTAAAGCCGGTGGTGATCTCACTTTCGAAAGAGAGTCTCGACGTGGCGGTGTACACGTAGCTCCATAGCGGAGCTAGTCACTGGCTACAGGGCGACCGACCTACCGGACCGGAGGCGGCCGAGAATGTTATGTCAAAAGGACCAACGAGGATCTTGGAGGAGGAGGAGTAGGAGCTAATTCGGACGGAATCGAATGATTACGAGAGAGACAATGAGACAAGGCCAAGAGGGGAGAGCACTTAGACAATTCACTTTGAGTACAGGGAAGTCTGCTGGTAGGAATTCCTCAGGGCGTATTACGGTCTTTCACCGAGGGGGTGGATCGAAGCGATTGCAGCGAAGAATTGATCTGAAACGAAGCACTTCGTCTATAGGCATTGTAGAAAGGATAGAATATGACCCTAATCGTTCTTCTCGGATCGCTCCAGTACGATGGATCGAGGGGGTGCAGCTACGCCGCCAGAGGAAATGCAACACGATAGAAGAGTTCGCTCCGCCGCGTAAGATCCTCGAACCTACCACGACCACCATCCGCGGCCTATTTTCGTTCTCTTCCCTGCCCGGGAAGGTGGATCAAAGAAAGGTAGCTTGCTTCTCTCCTGGACTGATGGCGGCTTATGTAGTGGTCGGCCTTCCTACCAGAATGCCTCCTTGGTCGAAGAGCCAAGCCAGCGCAGGAATCAAAAAAACTTGCGCGAAGGACGTTTTCTTCTCTGCCCTCTCCTCTCCAAAGGCCAAGGGAGAGACTGCATCCCTTTCCTTCGGTAGCTCTTTTTGTTTCCCAAGGATAGCGGTAGCTGGGGCAAAGCCCGCTTTCTTCGCTCCGCGAATGAGAGAGAAAGTCAGAGGAAAAAACACGTTCTCTCTTGGCGAGGTCCGAAAGTGGAGAACGCATAGCATTCTCTGGGCACATAGGATCAAACGTAAAGCAGCGCTTTCTTGGCAGAGTTTTAGGCGGCAAGAGACTTTAGGGCTTGTTGGAGCTGCTGAGCATAACGAATCGAAGCCGAAGACGGATCAAGGTAGCTTGCCTGCCAAGCCGATAGGCGAAGGGCCGAAGGATGGAGCGTGCAAAGTCGATCGTGCACCTGTCGTGTGACCCGTTGGTCCTAAGCAATGTCTTTCGCGAAGCGACCCACCTAGAAAGAGCTCTCCTTTATGTTAGGGGGGCACTCAAATGGAACTTCGATCGGATGCGGGTATCCAATCCCGCCGCTGAGATGTCCAGCGGATTCCTGGGCCTTGACGAATGGCCGGCCACCTTTTACGTTAGAAGAGCAAAAGGCCCGGGGCATAGCAGGATGAACCAATGTGAATGAGTGTAAGCTTCGTTGCCCGAACACGATTGGTGCTGACCACACTAGGTGCTACCGTGGTAGCAAGAGAGGCCAGGCGGTGACAATTGAGAGGTTGTCACTGAGCATTCCTAGTCACACGGGAAGAGAGGTCAAATGGCAAGGCAAGGCCATACGCCCGTTTGGCTCCTCGCGGAGTATAGCTCACATCCAAACATCTGATTGGGGAACGGGGCAACGCCCATGAAGCTCCGGCGGAAAGGGAAGGCCTGCCAGGCCGTATGCCCATGGGTGCAGGATTCTTCGAAAAAGCTCGGGCTGACTCGGAGACCTGGGACCTTGGCTTAGCAACGAATGAAGGGAAGCTCGAAGAGCTTTCTCCGCCAGCGGCTTATGTAGTGGTCGGCCTTATAAAGCTCGCTAAGCTTCGCTTCCCTCCCCCCTTACTGAACTTCACTTAGTAGTCGGCATTCTATAAGTGACTTGTCGAGTCTCCGAAGCTTTGCTTCTTGTAGTCGTAGTCTTGTAGTCGGCCCGTAATGCCTCCCTTCATTTGCTTGCCTCCTTCCAGCCCAGAATGCCTACAGACTAGAAGCTAACCGCCAGAAGCTCACCCTTCGGGTGTCGCTTCCAGCGCAGGAGGCCAAGCATTCTGCCAGACGTCCCGGCCTGGGAGCCCCGTTCGCCTTTGGTACTTTAGTAGATCTTCAAAAAAAAAGCGCTACTTCAATGCAGCCTTAACTACAACTACATTACGCAAGCCCCACCGATACCTATACCTATCTATAGAGTAAAAAAAGTACCTGTGACGGTGACTTTCTAGGTTTATGGATTCAGTAAGCTAAACTCCTCAATCAATATCAACAACATGTCGTGACCGGTTAGGCTTGGTTGACTTTGTAATGTAAACTAAAATAGGCGGCGTTTATTCAAACAAAGGGAACCGAAGGTTTCCTTGGTACTTTAGTAGTACGACATGTACTATTAAGTAGCTGTACAACAGAATGCCGTTCGCCTTTACTTTAGTATTGAGTAGTACTTAAGTAGCTAAGTTTCCAAAGGTGAACAGCCCCCTGTCCTTTATAGTCGTAAAGGGCTTCTCAGAAAAGTAAGGAAGGAGGCATTCGAAAGGCCGACCACTATATCATAGGCATTCTGGGGAATGCCGACTACAAGACTACGACTACAGAGGCATTCTGGTGGGAAGGCCGACGACTACACGGACTCTATACCAAGTCATGAGCGAAGCCAAGCCGCCGCCTATAGGCGAAGGGACGAAAGCCCGGCGAAGGTTAGACCTGAGAAAGTACGAAAATAAGTACGTTAAGGTTACGAAGTCACTTAGCCGTCTACAAAGGGAAAGGCGTCGGTACGGAGTCACGTCAGCTGTGGATATAGACTAGGCTAAGGAACGGAGTCTTAAACTATGGACCGAGACTACACTAAGGAACAAGGAAGCTTGACTGAGCAAAGAAGTCAAGGAACGAAGCTGCTTCTCTAATAGCCCCGTTGAATAGGAGGGCGAAGGCTTTTTGAAAAAGTGTTTTTTGTCTTGTAAATGCATTTATTTTTAATATATTTAGAGAGAGGGGGCTTCAAGTTCTTAGGAAGAGCCGTACGAGGCAGCTCACGTACGGTTCGGGAGCCGAGCCCCAGCACAGGGGCTTAGGTCAACACTTATATAATAGCCAGTCATCAATTGGAAGCGGGCAAGATGGTGATGAATTGCGATTGGTCCAAACCTTCGACCAGCGACTTATTGCGACCTGCCCAGAATGCCCATACATACCAAGACCTTGTTCACACAGCGAATAAAGGCCGGGTGGAAGGGGGCAGTCAGCTGGCTGCTTCTTGGCCACGCCCCCCTGCTTATAGATACGAGATACTTGATCTAAATTCTCAAATAGGAAATTGCATACCATTAGCCGATATACGTATAGGAACATGGGTACATGATATTGAATGTAATCCAGGTCAAGGCGCTAAGCTGGCTCGAGCCGCAGGAACTTTTGCTAAAATAATGAAGGAACCAGCACCACAATGTCTTGTGCGGCTACCTTCGGGTGTTGAAAAACTCATTGATTCCCGATGCCGAGCTACTATTGGTATAGTTTCCAATCCCAACCATGGTGCACGTAAGCTTAGAAAAGCTGGACAAAGCCGGTGGTTAGGCAGACGCCCCATTGTTCGTGGTGTTGCAATGAATCCAGTGGATCATCCTCATGGAGGAGGTGAGGGGCGCACGAAAGGAGGTAGACCTTCGGTGTCACCTTGGGGGAAGCCCACCAAAGCTGGATTTCGGGCAGGGGTGGGGAAACGCAGAAATTAGTTCATGCCACGACGATCTATATGGAAGGGGAGTTTTGTTGATGCATTCCTGTTGAGAATGAAGAAGAAAAGAGATCTTCTTTTGAACAGGTCCAGATCTTTTTCTTTCCTTTATTTCTCTCCTTTCTCAACTCCTGGTGCTGCTACTCTTCAACTCCATACTAACATTACAGGGTATTCCCATTCCAATTCCTATCATCATCGTCGCAGCTTGCGATAATGAGGAGGATAAGGTCGATTCGATGGAGGTGCACCCTCCCCCCGGTGCCGGAAGCTTTTGAGCCACTACCACTAGCTCAGGAGCCTGTTCCTCCTTTGTTTGAAATCCAAGCTGCTGAGGTCAACCAAGAGGACATCTGGAGGGAGTTGGAGCAGCAGGAGCAACCGGCGCCAACGGGTGGAGCTAACAACGCCGAACATATGCGAAGGCTCACCTCATTGGAAAATCAGGTAGCTGACCTTATTATCGACTTACGAAAATCCGAACGTATGAGGGTACCCTCACCTAATAAGATTCAACGAATCGTCGAAATGCCCTAAATTAGTAAGGCGAAGAGTATGGTCTGGAAAAGCTGCGCACGATCAAAAAGCACTTACAACGATATGGCAGAAATTGTGTCTTTTACAGGGACTCCCAGGAGTGCTATAATATTATCTTGAGAACTAGAGTCTCAGATCGAGAATGAAATCAAAAGTATAAAAACTATTTATTAGTGTTAGAGTTTGTTAAGAGGGAAGTTTTCATGTTTATTGTTTAGTTTCTAGGTAGCCTCACTTCCGCCCCGGAACTCCTATGCCTTTCTTGGTCGGACCAACCCAACCGGCGATTTCCGACAAGTCTTTCTTCATTTTTAGAGCAAGAAGCGGAACTACAGGGATGAAATGAAAAGTGTTTCTTACGATTACGCCCAACAGCCCACTTGAGCAATTTGCCATTCTCCCATTGATTCCTATGAATATAGGAAACTTGTATTTCTCATTCACAAATCCATCTTTGTCTATGCTGCTAACTCTCAGTTTGGTCCTACTTCTGGTTCATTTTGTTACTAAAAACGGAGGGGGAAACTCAGTACCAAATGCTTGGCAATCCTTGGTAGAGCTTATTCATGATTTCGTGCCGAACCCGGTAAACGAACAAATAGGTGGTCTTTCCGGAAATGTTAAACAAAAGTTTTCCCCTCGCATCTCGGTCACTTTTACTTTTTCGTTATTTCGTAATCCCCAGGGTATGATACCTTATAGCTTCACAGTTACAAGTCATTTTCTCATTACTTTGGGTCTCTCATTTCCTATTTTTATTGGCATTACTATAGTGGGATTTCAAAGAAATGGGCTTCATTTTTTAAGCTTCTCATTACCCGCAGGAGTCCCACTGCCGTTAGCACCTTTTTTAGTACTCCTTGAGCTAATCCCTCATTGTTTTCGCGCATTAAGCTCAGGAATACGTTTATTTGCTAATATGATGGCCGGTCATAGTTCAGTAAAGATTTTAAGTGGGTCCGCTTGGACTATGCTATGTATGAATGATCTTTTTTATTTCATAGGAGATCCTGGTCCTTTATTTATAGTTCTTTCATTAACCGGTCCGGAATTAGGTGTAGCTATATCACAAGCTCATGTTTCTACGATCTCAATCTGTATTTACTTGAATGATGCTACAAATCTCCATCAAAGTGGTTTTTTATTTATAATTGAACAAAAGCGAGGAGCGAACGTAGTGAGCTTACCGAGTTTACGAGGTGAAGGAGCGATAACTTCCCCCGGATCGAAAAAAAAAAAAAGATTATGGAGTCTTCTTCTATTATTCCTGAAACTTCTTTTCGTAGATCCTCTCGTCTCAAATATCCAATTCGAAAATGGGTTTACTTTCAACTCTTCTCTCCTTCCCACAAAGCTTTCCTAACATCTATTTTCTCTGATCATGAGCCTACCTCTTATGAGGAAGCCATTACTCAATCATGTTGGAAGGATGCCATGCAGGAATAGATTAGTGCCCTTGAGCAAAACTCCTCATGGGAACTTGTGGATCTACCTAGAGTAGAGGCAAAGTAGCCGGGTATACAAAAGAAAGCGCAATTCACAAGGGATAATAGAGAGAGAGAAGGCCATTCCAGACTCCTTGCTAAAGGCTACTCTCAGGAGTATGGGATAGATTATTCAGAGACCTTCTCTCCCGTTGCCAAGATAAGATCTCTTAGAGTTCTTCTTGCTCTTCCTGTAGCAAAAGCATGGCCCCTCCATCAGTTAGATGTCAAAAATTCCTTTCTGCATGGAGATCTGAAAGAAGAAGTTTATATGAAAGCACCACCGGCTTACTTATCTCATGAGCATACTTCCAAAGTGTGTAAATTGAAGAAGGCATTGTATGGGCTAAAAGAGAGACCTAGGGCATGGTTCGACAAGTTCAGCAAAAGCGTAGAGAGAGCGGGCTTTTTGAAAAGTGGTGAGGATGACTCGATGTTCATCAGGAAAGAGGGTACCCATTCTGCTAGTTTATGTGGATTACATCATTCTTTCTGGTGATGATCATAAGGCCATTCTATCTCTCAAGAACCTTCTGCAAATAAAGGCAACCTTCAATATTTCCCTGGAATCGAAGTTTCCAGATCTAGAGAAGGGATAGTCTTAACTCAGCTTAAGTATAATATTACGGATCTTCTAAGCAAAGCTGCTATCTTGGGCTCCAAACCAGCAGAAAGTCCTATGGAAGCAAATCGAATACCAGAAATGCTGATGAAGGAGAAGCAATTGAAGATGTGAAGGAGTACAGAAAGTGGATTGGCAGTCTTATCTATCTTACTATCTCACGTCCTTACATTGCCTACAGTCTTGGAGTCCTTAGCAGATTCATGGACAAGCCAAGGAAAGCCCATCTTTTTGCATCGCCTTCTCAGATATCTAAAGGTTGAAGCCGGGTCTCCTTCTTTCCTCCACGTCTTCTCTTCGATTAGTAGCATATGATGACGCTGATTGGGCAGGCAGTGTTGATGATCGCAGTTCTACTATCTATTACTGGACTATGTGTTTTCCTTGGAGATAGTCACATTTCCTGGAAGTCAAAGAAAGAGGCTAAAGTTTCTAAATCTAGTTCAGAAACAGAGTACATGGCGATGGCTTCTGCCACTAGTGAGGTGGTTTGGCTTAAGGCACAATTATCAGATCAGATCCTGGTATTTCATCTACAGATCCAGTTGACATAGATTGTGACAATACTCAAATAGTGCCATACAGATTGCTACTAATCCACTTTTTCACGAAAGAACTAAACTAAACACATAGAGGGAGCCTGCCTTAGTTTCAAATAGGGCATTTTGTTCGTGAAAAACTAACAGCAGGGAGAATTCGACTGCCTTATATATCCAGTGAGCTTCAGATTGCTGACATATTCACAAAAGCAATGAGTAGAGATCGACATCTCTTTCTTGTCAGCAAACTCTCTCTTGTAGATCAGTACAGTCGAGTTTGAGGGGGAGTGTTAGAGATGTATATTTGTAAACAAATCGATTTTTTTACTCTCAGTATTCCTTAGTTTCACTTACCTTCAACTAAGCTATTTCATTCCTTTCTACTCTTTTCTTTTCCTTGCTTGCTACTTTCTAGCTTGCTTTCGTGCTTCCCACATGTACATTGTCTGTATTGTTTTTGTACATGTATATGTTCTTGAGGGTCGTTTTTTCCTTTTAACCAATCCAATAAGGGCTATTTTTTCTCTTTTCCTCTTATGTAACCCTAACCATAGTTCTAAATAACATCGATTTATATGCTTGAGAGGCGGGGGCGCCGAGCTACCGGTCCAGAGCAGCAAGAGAGGGCCCTTCCTTATTTTAGGGCAATGAAAGGAAAAAAGCCGTATCGCCACAACAAGGCGGCGCTCACATTTTTTGGCTCCCTTCGCTACCGCTACCTCAAACACTGGTACTCATGTAAGGCAAGAAATAGTAACCGACCAGAAGGAGAGAGTCAATGATTGACTTACCGCGGAGAAGGCGGAAGATACTTGCGGACCATAGAAAGGAAAGGAACAAGAGAATGTTTTTGGCCTTTAAAGCCTACCAGAGGGAAGGCAAGAGCTATTACAGCTACTACAGCTATGACTAAAAGTACTATTCACGGAACTTACCATTAATGAAAATAGCGCTTGCAGATATATCATTTTTAAGTCTTTATTAGTGCTACTTCAGACACGGCACGCAACGGAACACATGTCAAATACAGTAGCTCTCGCCCCTATTCTATTTTAAAAGCCTCTCTCCCTCGATATCGACTGGCGAGGGGGAAGCAAGCTCAATCACCGCTCCGGGCATGGGAGCCACTCTTTCCAAGATCCAATGTCCGGTTCTCCTCTTGAGGGTAGGTGGGATTCAGAAATCCGATATAGGAAATGGAGGGAATGAAACTCAACCCCCGATATTAGACTTTGCTTTGAAACTAGGCGTGGCTTATCAGTCTGATTTCCGACTTCTACTCCTTACGAGAGGGGATGTTGGTTCAATGTGATCATTTATGGAGCGTTCAGCTGCGTCAGCATGGCGGAGGACTTTTGAACGTCCTCAGATGATTAAGGGCTGGCTGTTAAAGGCCGCACTTGTCATCTCTGGTATAAAGTCCCGAGGGCCCCCTCGCGGGGCCCTGAGGGATGACTCGACACGAGACAAGACGCGCGCCGAGTCTAATAGCTAGGAGTCATCTTTCGTTCGCTATCGCTCACTCCGGGAGGGCGTAGCCGAAGGCGAAGCCGTTAGCGAGTCTTATACTAAACTAACGAGTCTAATCAAGCGAGGAAGACTAGCGAGTCCTGTCTCGTGAGGTCTCACCCAGCAAGATAGGGCCCCGCCTATACTAGTAAAGGGTAAAGGGCAAAAAGGGGCAAAAAGCCGTATCGCGCAGGGGCGCTCACGTTTTTTGGCTCCCTTCGTTTCGCTCTCTTAATCGACCTATAACTCTACAACTGGAATACGAATCTAACTAATCTATATAAAGCAGGAACCTGAGCCGCGCCCCTGTAATATCTGGAAGAAGAGATTTAATAAAGAAAAAGCTAGTGCAAGAGCCGGACTCGGGAGCTCTCTCTTCCTGAAGTATCAGCTTTGAATCCCTCTTCAAAGTCGAGCTCCCCCCAATCAGAATAAGTCCGGCAATAAGGAAAGAAAAATCGAAATTTGCTAACCGCCTGCTATGAAAGAGAAAAGAGCAAGTTTCCTTCTCTTTGCTATGAACCGGATATGAATGAGAGTCAGATATTTACCTTTATGATTCTCTTGTGTTGACTCCCCTATCACTTAAAGACTTCCTTCGTCTGATCCTAACTTGTGTGGTAAAAGGGGTATTCATCATTGCATCCTTTTCCTTTTCAATCTGCCCATCCTTTTCGACTTCGGGATGTGCAGTGTCCTCATCAATCTGGATAGGTATATCCACTTGGGTGGGAATACCTTCCCGCTACTTTATAGGGCCATGTGAGGAGTTCTTCGGAACAAGATTGTCCGGAGTTGACTACTCTCCGATCCCCTTTCCCCGGTTCTGACCGGAATATAGGTGCAATGAAGTTCTTTCTTTGTCCTTTTCTGCATGTCCCCGGTCAGGAGAAGACTGAATTTACATCGTCACCTTTTTTTAGTGAGTCCGTGGACGAGAAGTTCTTGCTTCATCGTAGTAGGCCGTGGGATGGCGACCCCAAGGCCCCGTGGTAGACGGGCAGGGGAGCTTTAACGCGAATCAGATTGATCCCGCCATTTTAGGGGGGGGTCGGTCTTCCAGTTCGGTGAGAGGAAAGTCCTTGGATCGGTATTCCATTTTGGGATTCTGATGTGCGATCTTTTATCCCGGAATAGGATCGGGAGTTTGAGTCCTCCTCCTTCTAGCTCTTAGAGTCTGCAGATAGAAAGGTACTCTTATGGAAAGTTCGTCACCTATCGTTCTATTCACGCCCTGCGTTCGGCTCCAAGTAATCCATATCCATTCCCATTTGCAGCATCCCAGGTGGCCTTCGGTCTTCTTTCCTCTTGGAGGACTTGTTTCACGAGGGGTTTCCTCTTCTTTCTATAGTCTTGTTGCCAAGCGTCCTTTTCTTGAGTTGGGAGCACATTCTTAGCGGTCTTTGGAGTAAGGTCCTCACTTGGGCAAGGGTCACAGGATAGAGGGTTCGAGGGGGGCCTAGTCTTATCCACGTTATTACTTGCTTTTTCCTATTGCCGACTTGCCGGTTCTATGACTGGTCAACCACATCTCCTTTGTCTTAAGTGCGGGGGGTCTCCCCGACTAGATGACCTGGGCCTGAAGAAGGACAGGCCTTGTGACTTATCTAGTCAGACATGAAGTAGAATCGACTGGAGGCGTGATTCTTCTTCCGAGTCACTTATACAGTAAAGAAAATCACCTCTAATGTTGTATTGTATAAGTGCCTTTCGCCTTCCACTCTTTTTGTGAAGTACTTGGCTGAAAGACCTCGCTCTTTGCTGGGTGGGTGGTCCTTTTCTTTGACGTCAATCGTTTGGCCGCCTTTAAGTGATAGGGGGGCTCTATTTTAATTTTGAGGTGAATGGGTCGTCCTCTTACTTGACCATGGCATCGCCAACATGAGTCTGTGTTCGGTGGTTGATAAGCTGCTAGTTGGTATTTAGTTTAGGGCTTGTTATTTCCTTTCACTTTTCCCAACGAGGTGGAGGGCCATCGCAGAAAGTCACCTATCTCTGTAGTTCCGGAGACAGGAATTGGGTAGTAGGGGGTGGCACCCTCGGGACCCCAAAAAAGGCTTTGACCTGCTGGCTATTGGAAAGTCTCTGTTTACCGCGAAGTGAATAAAGTTGGGGGGAGAAGAAAAGAAAGGGAGGGGAGGGAGCCTATCACTGCTTATGGCTCGCTTCCTATTTCTTAATCAATTCCTGGTTCACAGGACTTCAGGCGAATAAAGCAGCTATCAAAGCTATGCTTGTCAATCGAGTAGGCTCCTTCCCTCGGAATTTCGGGTTCTTTGACTCTCTTCCAAAGAGTAGACTGGAAGACCATGCCTGTGCGAGCACCTTTTCCGAAGCCTCAAATTCTTTTATTTTCTGCAATACGAGATTGAATGAGGCCCCCCCTGAGACAAGAAAGAATGGAGAGAAGCGGTGGTGGAGAGAGAGCCTGTATAGTAAAGGGGAGCGAGGAATGAGAAAGAAAGAAGTCTTGGAAAAAGTACTTTCATAGAGAAAAGAGGGATTTCGTCTGTCTTGTCTCCTATATTGGACAAGAGAGCTCCGGTGCTATCTTTCGCGGAAGTTGTCAAGAAAGGATCCCTTAGTTCTGTCCCTTGCGCTGCTAACTCCAAGGAAGGAGCTGAGAAAGAGAAGTTCTGGATTGCGAAGGCCCTCGCCCCCCCCCTTACTCCATAGGCGACTCGATAACTATCCCTAGTGAACTGGTAGCAAAATGAAAGAAGAACTGGGAATGGTGCTTGCTAGGAAGGACGCAAAGATACTTTCAGAAAAAAAATGGACTTTTCTTATGTTCAGGAAGAAATGGAAATTCCACTCAAGAGAGAGAGATTATGTACAAGATTTGGACCGGTGGACCCTGGATTATCAAGGGCTTAAAGCTGCACCTACAGGAATGGTATCTGAGAATCCAATCTTCCGGTGTGGATTCCTTTTCCCGACTTCCCAATCGGGGTTCTTGCCTTCCCGGGCCTCGCCGGTGAAAACTTTAGGTCGGTACAAATGTGCTCCGAGATGGCCGTCTGTCTCTCGTTCCCCCCGTTGGGGGTTCCCACTCCCGTGTCTCTGCTCCGTCTGGCCCGTTCCCCAGGCACCTTTGGAGGGCGGGGAGTCCACAAGAGTTTGATCTTCGGTGCCGGCTCTTGTCTCGGCTCTTTCTCGGACTCCTCTAGCTTCGGTGAAGAATCACAACCACTCGTGGATGCGATGAAAAAAGCAGTTTAGTCAAGGGCTTGCTTGAAAACCATAGATAGGCAACTACCTTCCGAGCTTAACTAACGAGCTCTACTAATGGGCGTACCTGACGAGCTTATTGACGACTTGAACTGAACTCGGTACCTGTGTTCTCGGCTTCCCGTAACTGAACTACCGGTTTAGTTTCTCTGATCAGCCTAGCTACCGTAACAAGAACAAGGAAACTCTATCTTTTCTAATCCGCTTGCTGTCTCAGTTCGGCTATTATAAGCCTTTTGTTGCGAGTGTTGTGTACTAAAACGATTCAAAGCCCGTAACAAGAACGAACGGAAAGGGAACAGAAACATTCTCTTGGATCGTACGCTTAAAGAGCTTTGGTTTACGAACCTTCAGATTCAAATCTAAAAAAAAAAGCCCGAGAAATAAAGAAGAATTGGACTACGACTACCGGAAAGCAAAAAACACTTTCTACGACGAGACCAAGAGTACTGGCACCCGTAACTTCACTAGCGACAAGATTGATTTCCCTAAGACGCTTGAGCTGAACGTGTTTCCGACTTTAACTAGCTCTACTCAAGGACTAGACTGACTCGCCTACTTCCTACGCCCTACAACCCGAAAGCCCTTTTCTATATAGACAAAGAGTTCTCTCTGCGGCTTAAGGCTCTGTCCTCTGTTCATAAGTTCAGTAGCCAAAGCTACAAGAAAGAGGGAATTTTTCAAAGCGTGCCCCTGAGTACCGACACCCGAACTACTTGCCCTATATATGACGAGCTGAACTGAGCTTGACGAGCTAAGTAGAAAGACTTTTTTTATTAATCCAAACTTTCCATGACCTACTTTCCTTACTGAACTTACAGCTGGAACTGTTCTATTTCTACGAGTTGACGGACTGAGAGAACAAGTGGACTAAAGGCCAAGAAGAGGAGAGGAAGCGAAGAAAATCTTGCTTCTACTCAAATTCTTATTCATTAAAGGTGCGACCCGAAACCATACAAGCAGGTCCAGAAGGGACACCCCTTAGTAGTCAAGGGCTGAAGGAACGATGTGTAGTACTCCGGGAAGATACGGCAGCAAGTCCTGTGGTGGTGCCGATGGACGTTGGCCATGTGCTACTGGGTGGGCCATGGCAGTATTACATGAAGGCAATCCACGACGGATTCGCCAACATGTATACCATTACGGTAGGAGGCTGGACTCTTTATGCCTCGGAGAAGCTAGCCCTTGACTAGTAAACCGCGCGCAGAGCAAGCAAGCGACTCTTTGGCTTTCTTGTCTCATCGCCGGAAAAGAGTCACTGTTCATTTGCTACTTAGCCTACTATTTAAGGTATTTTCACGCTCCTTCCCCTGCGCGCGCCTACTTCATAGGCTCCTATACGGGAAAACGGATTATGGGCTAGCGCCCTGTATAGTCAAGGCCTACTCTTGGTTGGAGGGAGCGAGAACGGAACTGTTGTCGTAGATAATGTGGCTCGTCCTGAGCTTGCTTGATATAGGCCTTACTATCGCTTGAACCTCGCTTGAGGGAGGAGTTTTGCCTGCCGTTTGTTTAGTGCATACTGTTTCGGGTTCGGGCAGGCTATGGCCCTTGCTGTCGTCCAATTTACTTATTAGGGGGGGGGGAGATGGCAGGCGGAGCGGCGGGCGCGACGCGACGCGAGGGATGGCCCTATGTTGAGTAAGGGGGACCTTTTTTGGGTTAGTGCGCGCCGAGCGGATTTTGAAGGTTCTTAGTTAGGCCAGCAGGGTGGAAGGCGGCCCTTACTAGTAAAGGCGGTGGAGCTTAGTTGTCTCTAGAAGATAGGCGTAGTAACCGAGGCCTATAAAGAGGGGGTTCTGTCCATTGTACAGTCAGTAAGCAGTTGTACAGTACAACGCGAGTAGTTGTGCGAGTAAGATCTTTAGGGTCAGAGTCTGATTAGCTTTACTTAGATAGGGCTTGTCGGTTTACTGTTGGCACTGCAAGGTGCATGGCTGATGCCCATAAGATCTTGGATTCTTTGACTTAATTCAAATCTTTCTGGTGCACATGGCTTAGTACTTGATCTTGATGTGTGTGCTTGAATCTTAAGTCACTGTGTGAATCTTAGAGGGGTTTCCGGACTCACTTCTCTTGCAGGAGGCAGTGCACGTGGCGAGTTGCAGGGAGGCTTACTCTGGAAGGCGACGGACTGCTGGCCTAACTAAGAACCTTGTGCCACACGTTGGGAGATATCGGAGGAGGTCGGGATCTTCCGGCGTGCCTATGTTAGAAGGGGAAAGCATACGAGCAATGGCTATATATGAAATGGAGCGGTCATTGGAATCTTGATACCAGATTCGGACCGGGACTGAGTGTAGAGCCTGGTGCGAGCCGGACGAGAGCAGCCGAGTGCACGGAGTCAAGATCAGCTAGTGTACGGACCAGCAGTCGGAGACGATGACTACAGCAGCTGGCGAGACGAGCGGTATCGAGGAGCCGCGAGTCGATGCGAGATCGGGTAGACAGAGTCTTTCAGGTCTTGGAGGGACGGATCCATTCCTTAGAATACAGTAAGGCCGATGTACGAGTCGTCATGGAGGACCGGAGGGGGGTTTAGTACCAGATTAGCTTCATTGGAGGGAGATCGACTTCGGAGTGAGGACCTGATCGGCAGTCTGCAGGCTCAGTTGACGAACCTGATGGACGAGGTTGTTGTCGTTCTGAGAAGAGCCGTGAGCCAGGGAGGTTAGAGACGTCGAGAGTCAGGGTTCCGGAGCCGAGACCTTTTAGCGACGGGACGCAAAGGTCTTACTTTCTATGGGACATGGAACAGTTCTTGTCGGCGCTGTCCCTATCAGGGGGGAAAGGCTATCTAATAGGAGCAGGTACAGACGGCAGTGATGTATTTTGATGCTGACGCCAAGTTATGGTGGCGGACCAGGTCGGATGAGGTCGGCATGGGGAAGTGCTCGATCGGAACCTGGGAGCAGCTGAAGGCTGAGTTGAAGGCTCAGTTCTTACCTCTGGTAATGTGTCGTGGATGGCACACCATTCCTTGATGAATCTGAGACAGACCGGAGCGGTCCGGGACTACATCAAGGCCTTTTCTGCGCTAATGCTCGACATAAAGGACATGTCAGACGAAGACAGGTTCTTTCACTTTCTGAAGGGGTTACAACCTTGGGAGCAAGCGTAACTGCAGAGGCAGAATGTGCAGAATCTTAGTGCAGCTTTGGTAGTGGAAGTATGGAGTTGGCAACTACATGGCAAGGTGCGGCCGGCGCGACGAGTCGCACGGGGGGTAAGGGACCGAGGCAAGCCAAAGGGAAGGAGTCGAAGAAGAGGTTCGTCAGGCCAGAGGGCAAGACGACTGAGCCGAAACCGCCAAGGAAGGCGGAAAGGCAAGGGAGCAAGGAGAGGGCGACTCAAGCCGCAGAAGAAGTGGTGTGTGTGTAGTGTTTTTATCGCACCCCCTAAACCTGAAGAACTGCTAACAACAAGAGCTGCCTTTGCTAACCTTTCCGACAAGACTAGTCGTATGAATATCCTATCCTCCCTTTCGAAACTAGGCTGCGACTTGGAAAAACCAAACTCGAGCAAGCTGATCAAGACAATCACCAAACTAGCTAACTAAAGGTGAAAGATACCGCTCGGCTTACGACTAATACTAAATGGGGTGGGGGCTCAAGTTGCGAAATCAAGGGCTAGTGTCTTTAATGCTTGATTTGATCCTCAATCGCCTTCGGCATTCGACTAAAGCTGTGATTAAGACCCTGCCTTCTTGCCTTTAGCTGTTAGACAAGTGGTACCAGATGAAAAACGTAAGAATATAGAGTAGCTACCAGAACCGGAATACACCATTCCTTTGTTGAGGCTCCCGGCAACATGAATCCCTAACCCACAGCTGCAGCCTTAGCTGACTGAGAGAGCTGAGCTGGCTATCCGAGCCCGAGCCTAGTTTAAAGACGCAACTACTGCTGCCGCCCCCCTAACTACAGAGCTGCCCTACCTGATAGAGCTCCAACAGCTGCAGGAATAAGAACAACAGCTGCCTTAACTAGAGATGCTAAAGCGGCCTTAACTGCTTGCGCATCTATTAAGCCACAACCCTAAGCCCCCCAACCTAAAGCAAGCACCCCGCTCCAATTAAAGACGCAACCTTCCGCCGAACTGCCTTAACTAGAGATGGAAGCTTCAACTGGAGCTACTAGTCGTTCAAGCCCAAGCCCAGAAGACACAAAGACGTTCCACCCCTATTCCCTCTAAAGCCCCTCACCTAAGGGAAATGAAAAACGGTATTCAATGTTGCAGCTCAAATCAGAATATCGTACAAATCGAGAAAGCCGTTACGCGCTGAAGTCACTGTTAAGTATAGAAGACTGAAAGTGTAGGTTAGCGTCAGGTTGTTCAAGCGAGTATCGCGCAGAGCGCGCTCACGTTTTGAAGCTGCTTCCGGATCAGAGCGGTACATTTGATTGATTAGCCCTCCCTTCGCCCCTTGATGAGTAAGCTCCGTAAGCCAGCTCTTCGTTGGTTGGGCAGCCCCCCTGGTAAATGAATGTCAGGTGCCCCCCTCCTCCCGAAAGACAGAATTCCGTCCTCTGTCCGTGGATGGATAGAGGAACAAGGCCTTTAAGTGATAGGGGGGCACCCTGAGTTTACCAACCTCAGTGACCGGCTCCTAAGAGTTCCCACCCTGGGGTTGGGGTTAGGCTGCTGCGCCATGCAGGCCCCGTGGGCTGCCTCAGCCCGACCCCGGAAACTCAGTAGGCTCGCTGCTAACAGAGACTAGGAACAACAATGCTGCCCCCACCTGCTAACAGCACCATACACATGCGGCGTACGTATGTGGCCCTTGCGTCGATCTTACCTCCGCTGCCTGCCCGTGCGCGGGTCGACTCACAAGAAATGCAGCTAGCTCGCCAACCAACTGTTCATGTTTGAGCTTGTTGGCTTGCTCTTGCTTCATTGTTATTTAGACACTACCTGAATTGACTTACTTGGTAGCCTACGTGAGTATCCGGATGGATAGAGACTGATCCCTTTCTACATACATAGCCCCCACCCCCCAGATACAGAAAGACTTTTCCTCCTTTCTCCCATAAAGCTTCCCTTCCCGGAGATCCACTCCTTTCTTTCCTCATCATTCAACATTGAACTGATGATCCGAAGGGGCGCTTGTTCTGCTGGGCGGCTAAAGGAAGGCAATCACGACGAGGCCGGGGGCCGGGGAGAGACTCCCATTTCAAAAATGGAGCTAATACCCTCAGGTCATCCTTTCCTGAATCTTAGCTCTTCTCTTTCTTATTCTTACTACTATCACTTTCCAAACCGGGCCGGAAGATTAAAACCGTAACGTATTCGGGTCGTACACCTGGAACAAGAAGGTTCGTCGTACAATTTCGGCGATTACAAAAATCAAGGAGTATATCCCTCTCCCTTAGTGTCTTTCCACTTCCGTCGTTCAGGAACAAACACAACAAAGACTTCGCCTAATTCTTTTGAATCCCGGCCCGGTTTTTCCCCACTAAAAAATGACGTTACGACCACTGAACAAACTTGGTTGACGAACATGGTTTATGCGCCGCTAATGTAGCGGCTTGTCGAGCATTTGACAAACTCACACCATCCATTTCAAATGGGATTTGTCCCGTAGACACACGAGCAATCCAACCCGTAGGATTTCCTTTTCCTCTTCCCATTCTCACTTCTGTAGGTTTCCCGGTAATAGGGAGATCTGCGAGAACTCTTACCCATATCTTACCATTTCTTCGGAATTGTCCGCTCATAGCACGATGGAATTGTCCGATTGTAGCCCGACGCGCTGCTTCAATGGCTCGATATGAAAGACGACCAGCTCTACAACTTTTAGTGCCATATCTTCCAAAACCAAGTTGTGTACCGTCCGGTTCGCGACCCCTACTACATCTGCCTTTACGATATTTACTAAATTTCGTACGTTTCGGATATAGCACGTCCCTTATTTTTTTTACTATATGAAATCCGCACTTTGACACCTGAGATTCCGTAACGAGTAGATACTTCCGCAGGAGCATAATCGATTTTCTGGTTAAATACATTACGAGATGTTTTTCCATACTTTCCGCATTCAGTTCTAGCTATTTCTGCACCTTCTGATCGACCTGAACAACATATACGGATCCCCTCCACCCCTTTTTTCATTACTAATGGAATATCCTTCACTATTTGACTAAAAATGGAACGAAATGATCTTGTTTTGTTCCTCGGTTGAAAAGAGATGTCTTGAGCAATCGGAGAAGCACTTTGATAAACAGATTTGATCTTGACTGACTCAATTAAGGTATTTGTGTTTGTTCTATTAGACAACAAAGATCGCATTTTTTTCACTTCGTTCAAATAAGAGTTGTACCCATACGGAATTCTTCTCTTTCTCAGTATGATCTCTATCATCATCTCTATTCCCTTTATCAATTCTCCTATCCCACCTAGGTCTATGAATTTATCTATCAATTCCATTACCTTCTCCT